ATTTATTCAGAAGTAATTCGTCGAGATCGTGCACCCTTTTCTTATTTATCAGAAAAATACTAAAAAATATTCTAAAGTGCAGCCGGATAGATCCAATCTATTCTTGAAATAGACAACTCGCACACACTCCCTTTCCAAAAAAAATCAAAACACCAACCACTACAGTTAGATTTATTAGATTTGTTGCTAAAATATCGGTATTAAGCCCGAAACTGCCAGCGGATGGCCAGTGAGCTAAAAAAACGAAAGAATGGGTTACATTTTTCATATGCTCTCCTCTTATAGATAGGACAAACAAAGAACAAAGTTTTTCGATCACTTACTTCGCTCGCCGTTTTTTGATCGGTTTTTTTAATGCAAATAGATTCAATCTAGTAATTTCTTTTAGATTAAGTCTTAGGTCTTCTTTGACCTGTGAAAGACCTCCTTTGTTGAAATGTTCTGTTCCCAAAATTCCTAAAATAAAAGGAAAAAAACTTTCCACTTTCCTAAACTAAGGACGGGAAGGAAGAAGGGGAGCATATCTTCTAAATTAATCATACTCAACTCAGCCCTTCCTGGGGTGGGATATTGTCTGTCCCGATAAATAGCTAATTCCAGCAGTAATAAATAGGAGTAAATAAAATAAAGTAAAGTATTGATATAATTGGAATTGCAGAAGCAAATACCCATTTAACTAAAAAAAGAAAAAAGGTATCTAATCGAAAGAGCTTATTTTATTTGTTAGGATTAAACAAAAGGGTTCGCAAATAAAAGCGCTAGTGCCACAACTAGTCCATAAATTGTTAAAGCTTCCATAAAAGCTAGACTAAGCAATAAAGTGCCTCGTATTTTACCTTCTGCTTCTGGCTGTCTCGCAATACCTTCTACAGCTTGTCCTGCAGCAGTACCTTGACCAACTCCAGGCCCAATAGAAGCAAGCCCTACGGCCAATCCAGCAGCAATAACAGAAGCAGCAGCAATTAGTGGATTCATGGTGAGTTCCTCGTGTCAAAAAAAAAAATGGTTAAGGATACAATCAACCAAGAAATTCTTACTTCTAAGCTCTATCTCTATTGAGGAGAAGTAACTAAAAAAGTACAAATTGAAATTATAATGTAAATTGTCCGAACTACATAGAAGGGAATTCCATATCTCGGATTAGATAATGAATCTAACCTAGGAATATATAATACCCTATATACATTTGTTTCTTCTATTTTGTTTGCGTATTTTCTCATTTTCTATTGAATTGGATTCTAAAATCATTGCTTAACGCAGAAAACCGTATAAAAGGTGACTCCACTCCACTTCTAGACATTAAGGATATATAGTATAGATCCAGTCTGACTCCACCCTCCCTCTTTACTGCATCTATACTTTGACAATTCCATAATATAGTTATAGTCTATTTTCTCTCCTACAACTCTAGGTTGTATATTCATACGCATTTCTAACTATTTTTTTTGCAACCAAGCGGATTATCTGGAACCACGCATGAATTGAGCTAAGCTGAAAAAAAAAAATACTATTTCCAAAACTAGTCAATTCAATGATGACCCTCCATGGATTCACCTATATAGGCTGCGGCTAATGTTGCAAAAATAAGAGCTTGAATACCGCTTGTAAATAATCCAAGAAACATGACAGGTATAGGGACTACTAAGGGGACTAAAGAAACAAGAACAACAACGACTAATTCATCCGCTAATATATTCCCGAAAAGTCGAAAGCTAAGCGATAATGGTTTTGTGAAATCCTCTAGGATGTTAATTGGTAAAAGGATTGGGGTTGGTTTAATATATTTCTCGAAATAGCTCAATCCTTTTTTGCTAAGACCCGCATAAAAATATGCTGCTGACGTGAGTAAAGCTAAAGCAACAGTAGTATTTATATCATTCGTGGGCGCTGCTAATTCCCCATGGGGTAACTCTATAATTTTCCAAGGTAAAAGAGCACCCGACCAATTCGAAACAAAAATAAAAAGGAACATAGTCCCAATAAAGGGAACCCAGGGACCATATTCTTCTCCAATCTGAGTTTTGCTCAAGTCTCGAATAAACTCAAGGACATATTCAAAGAAATTCTGACCGTCGGTCGGGATGGTTTGTGGATTCCGAACAGCTATGACAACTGAACCTAACAAGATAGTAATTACGACCCAAGAAGTGATGAGTACTTGGGCATGAATTTGGAAACCTCCTATTTGCCAATAGAAGTGTTGGCCTACTTCTACACCCGATATATCGTATAACCCCTTGAGTGTTTTAATGGAACAAGGTATAATATTCATATTGTCCTCTGATAAAAATTGAACTTCAAAAAAGGAATTCTTTTGATTCAACCATCTCTTTCTCAACTCAGCAACTTGAAGTATTAATCTTATATTTAGGATACCAAGAAAGCACATCAGATCATAATATATATCAATACCCTCTAATATATATCAATATTCCCCTTCTTTTTTCTATGCAAAACGAAAAAGAATAGTAAGTGATTCCATAAATCTACGCAGTTGCCCAAGAATTCACTATTCTTCTTAATCAACGATTTCTTATATAGAGAGAACGCCCTTCACAAATTGCAAATACTAATTTGTTAAGAATCAATCGAATTGAAGTCATAGTGTCGTCGTTGGCTGGAATCGATATATTCGCGAGATCCGGGTCGCAATTTGTATCGACTAAAGAAATAGTAGGAATCCCCAAAATGGCACACTCCCGAAGAGCTATATACTCTTTTTGCTGATCGAGGACGATCACAATGTCTGGCAATCTCGTCATATATTTGATCCCGCCGAGATATCTTTGCAAAGTGGATAATTTTCTCTTCAAGATTGCCACATCTCTTTTTGGGAGATGTTGGAATTTTCCCATTTTTTCTTCTGCTCTTAAATCTCTAAATTGAGAAAGTCTAGTTTTCGTAATCGACCAATTAGTTAACATACCACTGAACCACTTTTTATTAACATAATGACAACGAGCCCTTATTGCAGCTGATGCTACTAAATCCGTTGCTCTTTTTTTTGTGCCAACAATTAAGAAACTTTTTCCCTGACTTGCTGCATCAAAAACTAAATCACAACCTTCTGATAAAAAACGAGCCGTTCTAGCGAGATTTATAATATGAGTACCTTTACGCTTTGCCGAAATGTAAGGGGCCATTTTAGGATTCCATTTCTTAATACCATGACCAAAATGAACTCCTGCTTCTATCATCTCTTTCAAATTGATGTTCCAATATCTTCTTGTCATTTTTTCCACACTTCCTTTTGATTGTTTCTTTTTTTTTTCATCCTACCATTCCATTATGGAATTTTATTCTTTTTGAAGATTAAGAAAGATCCGAAATAGCTTGAAATAAATAATAATTGTTCCGAAGGAACCTTCCCTTCTACTGAGAGTTGGCCATTGATACATTGTATAAACATAACCTTAAATGTATTAACCGACTTCTTTTACTTATTTTAAAATTTTAAATAAAAATATAAAATTTGACCTCTTAGTGTTCTAAAGTTCAAAAGTCTAGTAAAGTAAAAAAATCTGCTTTATGTATCCTTAAATCGTATAAATGGGGGTAAATGGGGGTTCTGATGTCTCATAGAAATTGTTTGTTACGTCAGAATCTGAAGAAACTAATTCTGTATGGAGAAATAAAAAATCTCTCATTTCCGACGCGAATAGATTTTGTTTTTGAATTTCGAAATAAAGGTTCTTGTCTTGTGGGGAACGATGCACAAATTTTAGGAATCCGGTACCAACAGGTATAATCCCCCCCAGAACTACGTTTTCTTTCAACCCTTTCAACCAATCAATACGACCTCGTAGGGCAGCTTTTGCTAAAACTCGAGCAGTTTCTTGAAAACTTGCTTCAGATATGAAACTTTGGGTATTCAGGGAAGCCCTTGTTATTCCCAATAAGATTGCCCGATAATAGATCGATTCATCCAAAGCTCGCCCTGCTCGTTCCGCTCGCAATAGTCCGATTAATTCCCCAGGTGAAAAAACATTAGACATTCCATCTTCAGAAACCCGCACTTTTGATGTTACTTGGCGTATAATAATCTCTATATGTCTATTATGAATTTGTACCCCTTGGGATCGATAAACCTTTTGGATTTTATTAACCAAAGAGATACGACTTTGGGCTATGGTTAGCTCAGCTCCAATCAAGAATCCCCATGGGACCCCAAGAATTCTTGGTATACGCTCATTCCAATCCTCAATTCTCCTTTCGAGATTCGGGGATAATGAATCAATTGAACGCGCTTCAAAGATTTGTTCCACTTTTGGAAGACCTTGCGTTATGTCACTAGATCTCGATTTTTCATATATAAACGTAACTAACCTATCCCCCTTGTAAAGGATTTCTCCATAATGACCATTAACAGTTGCTCCTGTAGTGGCCAAATAAGGTTTAGCTGCTCTTATAACAAAGGAATCCATATTAACAATGAAAATTTGACCAGATTTTTTTATGTGCGATTTAAATAGACATGCATTTTCACAAATAAATTGTCCAAGGTGAATTATTGCTGATGTCTCTTCCCAAGAATCATGATGGGCAAAGCGACAATTCAAAAGTAATGGATCCAACATTATGTTACTATCGAAATTAGAAATCCTTTTATTTTCATCTATTAAAGAGTATTTAAGTCCTTGAAGTACTTGGAAGGTTTGTTTCAAATTGGCAAGGAACAAATATTTTTTTAACAGGATCTTATTATACGTTAGTAAATAGTAAGATGAAGAAAAATTCGATATACTAGGTACAATAACGCCTAAGGGCCCAAAAATTTCTTGAATAGGAATTCTAGGATTCAATTCTTTTATCGCATTGGGGTGTTTTAAATTCTTGAATAAACCAATTCGAGAACAGTTGGATGCCGACAAAATCATCAAAGGTTGGTATTCTTTATTTCGATTCAACAATGTGCCAATAGCTTCTTGATGTTGGCTAAGTGATTCAATCTTCGCCTTGGAATAAAAGGAATTGATATTGGTGCGATCTAACCTATTATGGGGAATCGGTCCTGCACTTGTCCTATCATACCTTTTTCGTGTATATGAAATAGTGGACTTGACTAACTCAATTCTTAGGAAATCGCGAATAAGGTCATTTGCTCTTACCTCAACAAGGGAAGCACCAGCCTTCTCTTTTTCTTCTTGTTCCCAATTCACTACTAAGCAAGTTCTAACAAATTGACTGTTTGTGTGATAAATTCTTTGGGTTAACTTGCTATTTTCATGAGAAATAAAATTGACAAGTCGAAGTTGGAGATTATCTTCTTCTTCCAAGAGATCTTGTGGGAAAAGTGTTGCTAAATTTCTCCTTTCGTCCATTTCATATGCGACTGCAGGGCGAACGAAAACAAAATACTTTTCCTTGCTCTTGAAAATTTTTTTTCGTTGAACATAGACCCAATTTTTCTTTTTTTTTGATTCCTTAGAATATTTTTTTTTTCTTTCTGGTGGTATCAAACAGCCACCTAATACCTTATCTGCCTCTTCAGGAAAATGAATATCTCCGGAAAATATTTTGAGTTCTGTATGGCTTTTTTTTCTCCTCACTCGGACCAGTCCACCTAGTCGACTTCTTGTATTTTTTGTGAGTTGTGTATTCACTCTAATAATACTATTGTCAAGTACCTTTAGGTATGAAGATCTCGGCAAGATATGCAGTTCTTGAAGAATGAAAAAAAACCGATCCACTTCTTTTTGGTATTTTAGACTAAATTCTTTTGTTCCTCGATGCTCAATAAAACCCTCTTTTTTTAAGATAGAATCTTCCTCTGGACTATCGTATTCGTCCTCGGGGTCTTCTTCTAAGTCTTCCTCTAAAGTCCCATATTTGTCCTCTGAGCTTTCCCCGGGGTTCCCATATTCATCTTCTGAGTCTTCCTCTAGAGTTCCATATTCGCCCTCTCGGGTCCTATATTTGCTCTCTGGGCTTCCATATTCGTCTTCTGAGTCTTTCTCTAAAGTCCTATATTCGTTCTCTGGGTTCCCATATTCGTTCTCTGGACTCCCGTATTCGTCTTCTAGGGTTTCATATTTGTATTCGCCTTCTCGGGTCCTATATTCGTCTTCTAGGGTCTCATATTCGTCTTCTAAGTCTTCCTCTCGAGTCCTATATTCTTCCTCTAGGGTCCTATATCTAAATTTAACAATTCCCGAACCCTTTTTATCTTTTCTGTATTGTGGATCGTCAAAATAAGCAAAAATAGTATTTCTACGTAAAACACCCATAAAGGGGATTTCGACAGAAATACCCAAACAGGATATTAGTTCTTTCTCTTGTTCTTGATGGTATTGTAATGGAATGACGAACCTATTTCTTCGCTTTTTTGCCAACAAATCCGAATTATCTTGAAAAATAGAAGGATAGATCAAATTCCAATGGCCGTTGGCCACGATTCGATCCGACCTTGAATAATCAAAAATTTCCCTATCTTTTTTACCATAAGTATTCATTTGATCTTGATCCTTGTGGAGTGAAAAAGACACTATACTGGATCTGCATATACTTACTGACAATATCCATAAATGGCTTGTTTTTGGCAATCGACGAAGATTACCATATTGATATTCGGGCGCATGGTAAACATCAGTACTCCAGTGCATTTCGCCGTCTGATTCGGAATAAATATGCTTTTGTACCCTTTCTTTAAAATGTAAAGTGGACGTTCCGGCACGAATCTCCGCAATTACTTGTTCGGATTTTACATATTGATTATTTTGCACTAGAATCAAGCTTTTTGAGGGAATACTCACACTATATAGAATATCCTGACTCTGAATAGTTACATGCAAGTCTATATAACATAGAAAAGCAGGCTGTCCATGGCGGGTACGTGTGGGGTGAACCAAATTTTCAGTGAATTGGATTTTTCCATTCGAAGGGGATCGTACAAGGTCGGCAGTACCCCCTGTGAATACTCCGCCAGTATGAAAAGTTCTTAATGTTAGTTGAGTCCCGGGCTCCCCAATTGATTGACCCGCAATAACACCTACGGCTTCTCCCAATTCTACGAGATCGCTATGAGTAGGACTCCGGCCATAACAGAATTGACAGATCCAAGAAGTGCTTCGGCAGGTAAAGGGGGTTCTAATATATATTGGTTGTGCTCGAAATGGTTGTGCTCGAAAGGCAGTTATGAATCGATTCACTAATCCAATTCCGATATCTTGATTTCGAGCGGCAATGCATCGTGAACCGATATATATATCATCTGCTAATACACGACCAATTAGTGTTTGGGCAAAAAGTTTTTCCGTCATCCCATTTTGAGGACTAACAGAAATACCTCGGATAGTACCACAATCTCTTCTACGCACAAGAATATGTTGAACTACTTCAACAAGTCTACGTGTAAGATATCCAGCATCTGCTGTTCGTACAGCAGTATCTACAACCCCTTTGCGGGCTCCATAGCAGGAAATTATATATTCTGTCAAAGAAAGCCCCTCGCGTAAATTGCTTTGAATAGGTAAATCGATCATTTGTCCTTGAGGGTCTGCCATTAATCCTCTCATACCTACTAATTGGTGTACCTGAGATGCGTTTCCTCTGGCTCCTGAAAAAGACATTAGATAGACTGGATTAGAAGGATCCGTTATCCGAAAATTCGAATTCATTTCTTGTTTCAAATATTCACTTGTCGCATACCATATCTCAACGGATTGGCGTAATTTTTCTACCGCGTGTATAGCCCCATAATAATAGTGTTTCTCCAAAAGAAAACTTTGTTGCTCCGCGTCTTGGACTAACCATCCCTTAGAGGGTATTGTTAAAAGATCCTCGATTCCTAACGAAATCGATGTAGTAGTGGCTTGATGGAAGCCCAGAGTCTTTAGTTGATCCAGTATATGGGATGTATATCCCATTCCGAAATGATCTATTAATCTGCTAATAAGTCGTTTCATACCAGTTCCGTCTATCTCTTTATTATGAAAGACCAGATTGGCCCGTTCCGCCATACATAAGTACCCCCTTTTCGGCTGAGTAGGATTCGACAATTGCTGAGTAGGATTCGACAATGGGCCTGAGTCAGTGATTCGAAAATTTAATTAACTTCATTTACTTAATCTCAATCTGCATTCGCGTGGCAAAAATGATGATACTACGGAAATCGGAATGCCCCCCAAAAGGGGAGGGGCATCGCCGAATCTAACTTCCTTGTTTAGATAATGTATGAATAGGCCTGACTAAATCCTTGTATGGCTTCCTCTATTTCTCTATAAAAAGAAATATGACCAAGAGTGGTTCGAATGTATATAGAACGAATTTCTTTTTTTCTATTTCCCACTATTAGATAGTGGGCATAAATCTCATGATAAGTCCCCAAAGATTCATATTGAACTTCAATTGGAACTTCTCTTGACCCAACGACGCGTTGATCCAGTTTCCATCGTAGCCACAAGGGACTGTCTAAACTGATTAGTTTCTGTCTATAAGCTCCCAGTGCATCATAAGAACTAGAAAAGTGGGGTTCTTTATCTTTCGTATACTTAGAATTATTATTATTGTAATTGACTTTTTTATTTGAATAGTTTTCGCAACTATTATATCTATTTGCACAAATACCTCGGCGGTTTCCAATCGTTAATACATAAAGCCCGATAAGCATGTCTTGGGTTGGTACGCAAATAGGATCTCCAATAGCGGGAGATAAGAGATTCATATGAGAAAACATAAGTAAACGGGCTTCCGCCTGAGCTTCCAAGGATAAAGGTAGATGAACAGCCATTTGATCCCCATCAAAGTCCGCATTGAAACCCTTACACACTAATGGGTGTAAAGAAATAGTACGCCCCTCTACTAAAGTGGGTTGAAAGGCCTGTATGCCTAATCTATGCAGGGTAGGTGCTCTATTTAACAGTACAGGATGTCCCCGCATAACTTCTTGAAGTATTTCCCATACAATGGGTTCCTTTTCCCAAATTTTCCTTTTAGCAATCCTGACATTAGAAGTAGCGCGTTTCGTGATTAAATCGCGAATTACAAATAGCTGAAAAAGCTTTATTGCTATCTCTAGAGGTAATCCACATTGATGTAATGAAAGCGAAGGACCCACAACAATGACAGAACGCCCCGAGTAATCGACCCGTTTCCCAAGCAGAGTCTCACGAAACCTTCCCTCTTTACCTTCAATTACATCTGAAAGTGATTTGTATACTTTATTGTGACCATCCCTTATCGGTTGCCCGCGGGACCCGCTATCAAGAAGTGTATCCACGGCTTCTTGTACCAATTTTTCCTGACACATTACTAAATCTGCAGGCGCTAATTCACTTCTTTTTAATAGATAGGCAAGGTTGTTGTTCCGACGGATAACTCTCTTATAAAGTTCATTAATGTCCGAAGTCACTACTTTATCTCCAGACCTATAAACAATGGGTCTCAATTCGGGAGGAAGAACGGGTAATAAGCACAAAACCATCCATTCTGGTTCCACATTTGTTTGAATAAAATGTTTTGCCAATTGCATGCGTCTAATCAAAAAAACTTTTCTTATTCGTCTTTTTCTATCTTCCCATTCATCTCCACTATACCCCTCGTCTTCTAATTCCTTCCATTCGACCAAGGAATTCTCTATAATAATTCGCAAATCCAAATCTGCTAATTGTTCTCTAATAGCACCTGCTCCTGTCGCAATTTCCCGATTTCGAAATGTTGCAAAGCCTGGGGTAGAAAAAAAGGGAGAAATGCTGTGGTTACAGGATGAAATTTCCTCTTCGAATAAACCTCGTAATCGTAAAAAAGTAGGTTTTTTAGTGCTGGGCCTAGCAAAAGAGAAATCGCCGTATACTAGGCCCTCCAACTTCTTAAGAGGTTTATCTAAAAGATTCGCGATATAACTAGGAAGACCTTTCAAATACCACACATGAGTCACGGGACATGCGAGTTTGATGTATCCCATTTGATATCTTCGTATCCGAGAATCCACAAATTCCACCCCGCATTTTTGGCAAAATCTCTCGTCTTCGTTTTCAGCTCCGCTCGCTCGAGAATTGCCACAAGCGCAAATTCCGCTTTTTATGGGTCCAAAGATTCTTTCGCAAAACAATCCATCTTTTTCTGGTTTATCGGTTTTATAATGAAAAGTAGAGGGCCTTGTGACTTCGCCAACGACTTCTCCATTAGGTAGGTTTTTGTTAGCCCAAGCCTTTATTTGTTGAGGGGAAACGAGTCCAATTTGAAGTTGTTGATGTTTATATTGGTCAATCATAAAATAGAAATAAGAAAAGAATTTATATTTATTCCGATCAAATCAAACTTCCTCCCTATTAACCTGGAAGTTCTTCTCAGATACAAGGAAATGATTCAGTTCTAGAGCCAAAGATCGTAGTTCTCGAACGAGCACTCGAAAAGATTCTGGAGGATCCTCGTGATTAGGTATTCGTTTTCCCCAGATCGTAGCATTAAGTATTTCTTGGCGAGCTATAAGATGGTCGGATTTATAAGTAAGTATCTCTTGTAAAATATGAGCAACACCAAATCCTTCTAAAGCCCAAACTTCCATTTCTCCTACTCGTTGTCCCCCTTGCTTGGCTCTTCCTCTAACGGGTTGTTGTGTAACAAGTGAGTAGGGCCCAGTAGAACGCCCATGAATTTTCTCATCAACTTGATGAATTAATTTTAAGATATAGGACTTCCCTATTAGAACAGGTTGTTCGAAGGGGTCTCCTGTTCTTCCATCAAATATTCTGCTTTTTCCCGGGTACTCGGGTTCAAATACCCATGGATTTTTTGTTTCTTTACTGGCTTCATATAATTCTGAAAACACAAGTTTTCTTGAAGCCTCTTGCTCATATCTCTCATCAAAGGGTGCTATTCTATAATGTTTCTTTAGCAGATCCCCCGCTAATCCGAGCGAGCTTTCAAATATTTGTCCCACATTCATTCGGGAGGGTACTCCTAAGGGATTGAAGACCATATCAACAGGTGTTCCATCTTGCAAATAGGGCATATCTTGCCTAGGCAAAATTTTGGAAATGATCCCCTTATTCCCATGTCTTCCGGCTACTTTATCCCCAACTTTGATTTCACGTTTCTGTAAAATATATACACGAACCGTTATGTCGAGGGGGTCCCTCTGGATCCATTTCACATCGATAACGCGCCCTCTTCCACCTATAGGTAATTTGAGAGAAGTTTCTTTTGAAGTGGATACCTCAAGGCCAAAGATGGCCCGTAATAATCCAGCTTCCGCGATATACGATGATTCACTCGCTATCTGAGGCGTTAATTTACCTACTAAAATATCACCAGTTTCTACCCAGGATCCCAACCTAACAACTCCATTTCTGTCCAAATTGCGGAGTAAATGTTCTTCTAGATGTGGTATTTCTTTAGTGATTTTTTCAGCAGAGCCTTGGCTTGTCGTATCCGTCTGAATTTCATATTTCCGGATGTGAAAAGAGGTATAAATATCCTCATATACCAAACGTTCGCAAATTAGTACTGCGTCTTCAAAATTGTAACCTTCCCATGGCATATAAGCTACTAATACGTTTTTTCCTAAAGCAAGTTCCCCCCCAACTGTAGCAGCTCCCTCTGCTAAAATTTGTCCCTTTTTAATGGATTTACCCTGGGGAACCCGGGGTTTTTGGTGCATACAAGTATTTTTGTTCGAGCGACGGTGGTTAACTAAAGGAATACTTATAGTCTTCCCACGACTTGATAAAAGGATCTTATGACTATCAGTAGAAACGATCTTTCCCTCGCGTTCGGCTATAACGGAAACCCTCGAATCTAGAGCTGTTTGGCGTTCCAATCCAGTTCCAACAATGCACTTTTCGGACCGAGAAAGGGGAACTGCTTGGCGCTGCATATTAGAACTCATTAAAGCCCGATTCGCATCATTGTGCTCAATAAAAGGAATGAGAGAACCTCCAATAGAAAAATATTGGAAAGGAAAAATACTTCTAACATGAATCTGTTCCCATGCAATAGTCAGGAATTCTTGGCGGTATCTAGCTGGAACAACCTGCTCCTCTTGAATACCTTGATTCAAGGACAAAGAATTTCCTGCTGCTATCATATAATACTCATCTCTATTTGGTGAGAGATAAACCACCTCTCTCGCTTTTTTTTTTTTTTCTTTCTCAGCAGATATTTCATAAAACGGACTCTCTATGGATCCCCACAAGTGATCAATTCTCGCATGAATTGCTAAGGATCCAGTAAGTCCAACATTGATTCCTTCGGACGTGTCAATTGGACAAATACGCCCATAGTGACTCGGATGAATATCTCGGCTCCGAAAACTTGCAGTTCTCCCAGTCAACCCTCCAGGACCTAAACAACTCACTTTTCGCCCATGAACAGTTTGTGTCAATGGATTCGTTTGATCAAAAACTTGAGATAACGGATATGTACCAAAAAAGGTCTCATAAGTAGTTATTAATAAAATCGAAGTTGAAGTTGGAGTTACCAAAGTTTGGGGGGTCGGTTTCGATTGACGTATGAATACTCTACGAATAGTTTTTTGAACTGCATGTTGTAAACGACCAAGAGCCAGTCCGAATTGATCTTGTAACAGATCCGCAACCGAACGAATACGTTTATTTTTCAAGTGATTCATATCGTCATCGTCAAGTATACCCGTTCCAAATTTCATTCCAATCAAATGATCCGTAGCGGCCAATACATCTCGTGGTAACAAAAATGTATTGTTCTGAGGTATATCAAGATTAAGTCTCCGATTCATATTTCGTCGACCAATCCTTCCTAATTCACATTTTTGTTGAAAAAATTTCTTTTGTAATTCCTCACACAAGGACTCCGAAAATACCAGGTCTCCACCTACGCAAGCAAATTGTTGATAAAACTCCAAAATAGCTTTTTCTTTTGACTCAATCCTCTTCTTCTCCTTAGCATTCGGGAAAGACAAAAAAATTTCAGGGTAGGAAACATTATCTAGAATTTCTCTTAGATTCGAACCCATAGCTGATGATAGAACTAGAATAGATATCTTTTGTTTTCTACTCACGCGAGCCCATATCCTTTCTTTTTTATCAATTGCTAATTCCGATCTTCCTCCCCAATCTGATATTATAGTTCCGGTGTAGATAGAAATTCCCTTATGGTCTAATTCCGAACGGTAGTAAATACCAGGACTTAGCAATATTTGATTGATCACAATTCGGTATATTCCATTTATAATAAAGGTTCCTAAGGAATTCATTATAGGAATGTTTCCAATAGAAATGGTTTGCTTTTGCACATCGAAACCAAAAATTAATCTCGCGGATACATATAATTCGGAAGAATAGGTGAGTGATTCATACACAGCATCCCTTTCTTTTATCGAGGGTTCTAGCAATTGATACCCTTTCGCAAATAATTGAAATGCAATTTCGTGATCTGGGTCTTTAATTGTTGGAAACTTGTCAAGTTCTTCTGCCAAGGCTTGATTAATGAACCTACAAAATCCCTCGAATTGGATCTGACTAAATCCGGGTATTGTGGACATTCCCTCGTTTCCATTCCGGAGCATCTTAATCTTAAGTTTCCTGTTTATCAAAGAAAAATTCCATTATCAGCTCACTCTTAATCAATCCCTATGGATTGATCTAGCAATCATGGAATCTATATTCTGTTTACTGAATCACATGAAATTCTAGGGAACTCCACACACGTATTTCATATATGTATTTCATACATATGAATAGAGACTATTTTGACGAAAGTTCCAGTTTTCCAGGGGAGGGGTACAAATGGAATGAAAATGAATTGATAAAACATTCCTAGAAAAAAATTCTGCTACTTATACTTTCATGATATTCTAATCAGATTGGATGGCAAAGATTTCTCATTTTATCTCCTTTCTATTATTAATGTAATAAAGCCATAATATAATAAATACACTAGAAAGTTTGACTTTACTTCGATTTAGAATAGCACGCTTACTTTAATTCAAAATAAAGTAAGTCACTTTTTTATTCAAGATATTTAATGCTTTGAAAAATTAAAGCACGATTCCCCATAGAGATATGTACATAAGGGGGATCTTTGGATAATAATGCTGTTCGGACCTGCAGTTTACCTATACACGGATTAGGCATAAAGCCATAATATTTTATTATGCCATTAAAAAGAAAGGGGAGAGAATACCTATTTAAGAGTCGTTCACTACTGCAAAAAAAAAAGAGAGAGAATTCTAGTTAACGGTTCCAATTCGTTCTGAATTTTGCAGCCTGTGACTAGAAATCCACTTTATTCTCCTTTTCCATCTTAATAGAAAGAAACAGAAAGTTTTATTGTATTAGCAGTATCCGTTTTAAGATAGAATCTATCGAAGAGAATAATAGAAACAGGATCAAAAAAAGCAGGAATAAATTTTTTTAAAAAGATTGGAAAAAGTAAGGGGAATTATATTCCAAATAAAAAAGGGGGTTTTCGTAAGAAAACGTGCATGAATAGTTGCTCTTTTCTCGATTTTCGCTCGGATTTTTTGGCGGCATGGCCAAGCGGTAAGGCAGGGGACTGCAAATCCTTTATCCCCAGTTCAAATCTGGGTGCCGCCTGATCAATAAAATACTTGGGTTTTATAGTACTGATCGAACTCGATAAATTTGTACTCCGCATAAGTTTGGGCAAGAGAGTAACTAGGCCTGCTGATACTCTGTTTTTAGAATCCATACCAAACCATAGCATAGTTCTATCCTCAAACTAGGGTTTGCTTTGGCGGTAGTGGCCAAAAAAAAAGGGTTACCAATAGGGATATTGATTCGATTTGAGAATTTTAAACTACGAGGATAAGATGTCAGAAATCTTGGTATCCAAAGAAAGGTTCCTACGGGGCATTCCTTATTTTTTTTTTCAATTTAAGATTGAAGAAGGGGTTCCACGAAGGAATATCAAGACTTCCTAATTATCATACATTATCGTACATCTTATTTTATCTACATACACTTTAAAGTAAGGACTACTTATTCTAGCGAGAATCAGATTAAATAGGCCGATCCTAAGTTAATTTAGGAGTTGTGGATAAAGTTTCTTCATTCTTTCATAGAATGATAGAAAGCAGGGCTGTAGGGTTTAGGTCAAAAATAAATATAGGTAAGGTAGGTATCCAAAAAATATTTATTTGTCCATAATTTTATGCTATACGCGGGTGTCCTTTGCTTATAAAAAAAATAGAGTAACAAAAGGAATCAAAAATCTTCCTATTCCCGCTTCTTCTATTCAGTATTTAGGACATCATTCCCGTACTCTTTTTTAAGTAAAAGGGCTATGCTATGTATCATATTTATACTTAATGCTCTCTAATTCTACTGGAATTCCTATAAGAATAAGAATTTGTTAGGAGTAAATTCCTTGAACTGATTGATCCGTAGCTTTAGCGTAGAATCCCTTTTTGACTCTGTACCCTTGATTCCACTATGATTATTGATCAATAGTAGAATAATTCCTTTATAGAAATAGGAGACATAATTTAGATGGATATAGTAAGTCTCGCTTGGGCTGCTTTAATGGTAGTCTTTACATTCTCTCTTTCACTAGTAGTATGGGGGAGGAGTGGACTCTAGGGATACTACTAATTGATTGAATAATCAAATTGTTGTATCAACTCTTTTCTTTAATTGATCGTTTTGCATTAATTATTTTGTCAAACGTTATTCTTTAATCTTTTTTTTTGTTTTGTTTCACTCCGATAATATAATAGAAAGACTCTAAAGTGTCGTAGAAAAAACTATATGTAGTTCTTTCTACCACACTTTAAGATTCCAACCAGATCCTTTCATTTAAGACTTGGATTTTTTTTATTTAATCCCTTTTGCATTTCTTCAATGATTAATTGGAATTCCAACTAATCATTTTGGCTGACTGTTTTTACATAAATAATAAGTAAAAAAGCAGTAGGAACTAGAATGAACAGTGCAGTAGCAATAAATGCGAGAATATTGACTTCCATAACCTCTTTATTTTTTATTTTCACAATAACTGGGGATATAATCCCATGGGGAGGAAAAAGGGGTATCCTGTAAATTCAAGGGTAGAGCTTGCAGTCTGATAATACTGAATCAATTCAATATTATGAATATCGGATCTATCAAATCAATTCATAGTTGAGAGGGGAATACTATAACATAGGAAGACCCTTTATCCATACTAAGACCAAAATGGTTTTTTTGATTGGATTAGGAATTCCCTCTTTTCTTTTTTTAATCCTTTTCTCCTTTTTCTTTTCTATACCTCTAACCCATGATCTTTCTTAATCTTATCCAATTTCCCTTCCTTTTTATTATAGTTATACATACAATTATGTATGTATGTATTATATGACCAACTTTATATGGGTCACATGGACATCCAAATAAGCAGTAGAACTGACATGGGGAAAAGAGATCTTAAATAAAAAGGGAATACTATTTATGTATGGATTCCGATAAAATAGCGGTATTCTATATCATATGTGTGTCTTTCTTTATCGATCGGGAGTAGTAAAAAAAAAAATGCCTATATGCTTCCCCTCCCTCTTTAATGAGAGATGCAAAATAAAAAAGCGAAGTAAGGGTGCCTTATGGCTATGGGTATTTGATCTTGCTTCCTCCCCTTTTTTTCATGGAAAAGGGAAATATGAATTTATCCATTCATTTCATTAAACCCTAGTTCGGGACTGACGGGGCTCGAACCCGCAGCTTCCGCCTTGACAGGGCGGTGCTCTGACCAATTGAACTACAATCCCCGCGGGATGTATGGCATACCTATTTATTCTTAAATAGAACCATTCATATGCTACATACCTACATATTATATGTGGGTATAGTGAGAGCGACATACCTAGTATGTCGTACTTTTTTATCACTAAAAATGGATAATAATCCACCCTTCAATAAGAAAAACTCTTTTGTTTGTAAGAAAGGAATGAGAGAGATATGGGTTATAAATAAAATTTCTGCCTTTTTTCTTTATCTTTTTTTTCTATAGATCATATCAGACATTTTATTTTATGGAAGAAAAATAAAAGGATTTAGTTCATATTCACGAAGTCCTAGATTTTTGGGCCGAGCTGGATTTGAACCAGCGTAGACATATTGTCAACGAATTTACAGTCCGTCCCCATTAACCGCTCGGGCATCGACCCAGGAAGAATTTATTCTAGGTTTTTTTATAATCTATGATTAACCTCCTTTCAAAATACTCCCTACCCCCAGGGGAAGTCGAATCCCCGCTGCCTCCTTGAAAGAGAGATGTCCTGAACCACTAGACGATAGGGGCATCACTAGACGATAAGGCCATATACAACCGCTCGTGATTATACTATAATCATAGTATGAGCAGTTTTTTGGAATTGTCAATATACTCGAAAAGTATAACTAGATCCAAAGTAAAGAGTTTTTCCTACTTTTCTGTTATGTTTTCATCTAGGAGTTTTTTTAGTTGCTGATTAGATTAATTCATGGATCATCCCCTACTTTATTAGGGAAATTCATTAAAAGGGTATAGAATAAGAATGGATTACTAAATAGGGATTCTCTATCCATATTAGTTCAGTACAGGTAGTTATTTGATTGATCTAAGATGAAAAATAGTCCAATTTCATTTCTTTTTTGGAATTTACATTTGGTGCTTTATTTAGTGTTCAGACCAAAAATGCATACATCCCGCACTAAGTCATAAAATTCTATAAAAAATAGAGAAAGTTTCAAAAACAAAGAAAAAAGTGAATGAATTTTAGTAGAAAAGTATTCCATCAGATTCGAACCGATGACTTACGTCTTAGCACGGCATTACTCTACCACTAATTTTAAAAGCCCTTTATCGGATTTGAACCGATGACTTATGCCTTACCATGGCATTACTCTACCACTGAGTTAAAAGGGCTTTTTATTTAATTCAAAAATTTGACACTTTGATTTCCCATTATGGGTCTACTGCATAATGTACATATTATATGTATAGAGAGAGATATTATGTAGAGATTATATATGTATATATCGATATATAGAAATATAGAAGTTTAGTCATGGTGAGGTTCAAAATCTTGCGAGCTCAAAATATTGAGAAAATTAAGAAAAATAAGAAATAAGAAAATATTTCCTATTCTCTCTTATAACTTGCACAAAACTAAAGTAGAGGTTTTTTTATATAATAAAATACGTGAAGAAAGAGTGGACACAATAAAAAAAAGCCATACCCTACATAACTTAACTCTTCCTGGTTCAGGGTTTTCTGTTTCCGAAGACTAGTAAAATAGGCGGATTCTGGAACCCTAAGAATTAAATTACCCAATATGATTCGTGGAAGGAACATTTGGTAATGGTCTTGATACTCTATGTTCTTTTTTATGCGTTCTTAGTTCTATTTTTATTCTTTTAAACAAGAATCTAATAAAATAGAATTGAGTGAGTGGAAAAAAGGAGAGAGAGGAAAGTGGTAAATGGAGAGAATCGACTAAGCAGAGACTTTTAGGATCTTCTTTACATCAGGTAAATCTGTCGGTCTTGTCCGTTTTTTCTTTAACTGATGACTCTTTGTTTCTTACTTCTATCAAGCCATAGGGAAGGAAAGTCTATGATGAATTTTAAAAAAGCATCTCACTCTTTCTCTACGGCTCGGACTTAATGATAAGTGGGGGAAGGAAACATCTTCCATAATTTTTTTGTTTAGAATTGAACAAAAAAGAAAAGGAAAAAAGGAATTTATAGGGACAGTCTTATCCCCTAGTGTATATTGTAGGAATAATAAAACTATTCCGTCTCGCAAAGTAAATAATGATCATTGTAGTTATAACCGTAGAATAGGATAGGATCCTAATCGAAATACATACATTTGGTTCAGACGCTATTGGCTTGGTTAAGAAGAGATGGAATGTATTTTACAGACGAGAGTGGCTATCTAAATCCTAAAGTAAAGGCCAGCGATCAAAATAGAAGTACCAACCGTTCAGCGTCATGAACTTTCTCCATCTGATTCAATAAGGGGGAATTAGCCTCCTTCTCCATCCAATGGATATCCTTGACAGAGGGTACTATTTATATCATAATCTACATGTAGCGGGTATAGTTTAGTGGTAAAAGTGTGATTCGTTCTATTAATAACGGAATTTGAAATGAGATACTTAAAGGCATCTTTAAGTTTTTTATATTCCGATGAAAACTTTAGTTCTTATAAAGGATTTAATCCTTTTCCTCTCAATAGCATATTGAGGAAGAATATAAATTCTCGCGATTTGTATCCAAAGACTAATTGAAATTGCATCCAAAATACAAATTAGATTAGGAGTACAGAGTCGCGAAGCATAATTTTGCATTGGAGTAATTATTCCCATTTTTTAAATATGAGTAAAGGATCTATGGATGAAGATACTAAAAAGTTTATTTCCAATCGTAACTAAATCTTCTTTTGTTAAAAAAGGAATAAGGAAGCCAAATAGCTAAAAAACGATAGTTTTGGTTTACTAGAACCATCAGCATATTGTTTCAGCTCGGTGGAAACCAAATTCTTTTCCTCGAGGATCTCTTGAATGAAATTAGGGAACGAAGTAAGTAGATTAGATGGATTTAGATCGAAGTTCTATTTCCTACTCTATAAGGATCATCTAGAAAGCGGAGAGCTTTGGTTCCATTCAAATAGAAAAGCTGACATAGATGTTAAGTGGTGAGAATATCCATAAAGGAGCCGAATGAAATCAAAATTTCATGTTCGGTTTTGAATTAGAGACGTTAAAAATAATAAACCAACGTCGACTATAACCCCTAGCCTTCCAAGCTAACGATGCGGGTTCGATTCCCGCTACCCGCTCCATTCTCTATCTCTATAAAAATAAAAGGAGTATTCTTTTTGTCTAGACAAGGTAAAGGCCTGTATTCAACCTTCTTTGTCAACCAGTTTTTGGTACTCTAGAGCGGAGTAGAGCAGTTTGGTAGCTCACGAGGCTCATAACCTTGAGGTCACGGGTTCGATTCCCGTCTCCGCACTTAGCAGTCTGTATAAAAGGACTCTTCTATTTCTTTAGATATGTATGGTAGAGGGTTGGGTGGTATCCAACTTTTTTTATTCATTAGTTCCCGGCCCTAGAGGGAAAAATTGAGCAGTTTGCGAAGGCACTTGCCCTCAGAACGCGCAAGCCTCCTCCCGACTCCGCGTAAAAGAAAAATGAAATGAAAGAAAGGCACAGTCTACTTCTCCCTTCCCTTTAAAAGAAGTTTGCGAGTTCTTTGTCTCAGTGAATACCCGATTTACGGAGCCCTTTCTGGCTCCGTAGCGTACCCCTTTTTTTGAGTGGGATGCAAAGGAAGGATAAGTATAGTAAGGGATACGGTAATAGTACCTTACTAAATTAAGGGGGCGAGCGGCGGGAATCGAACCCGTATCTTCTCCTTGGCAAGGAGATGTTTTACCATTGAACTACGCTCGCTACGCTATATATTTTATAGCGTATATCCGCTTGGGTCGACCGTCTATGTCTGGGTCGACCGTTTCGTTTCATTTTCTATTATATTAGAGTTTTCCTTTTTTTTATTGTCTGTCAATGAATATTCTAAAATGAATATTCTAATAGGAATGGAATTTCATAATACTGAAAGAGAAGAGGTAGCAATTCGGAACGCAAATTGCGTTTTAATTTTAATGCGTCTCACTATTCGAATGTTTTCGAAGAAATGCCCTTTTTATTTTTTTTGTACCTGCCTACTAAATACTAAACAAATTTAAGAAATGAGAGAATTAAGAATAGCTACGAGAAAGACTAGTCCAATCCATAATGATGTACCGGAAAATACAACGTTTTTATTATTTGACCAACCATCAGGAGAAGCAAATACAAGGGGTACACTAATTACTAAGACTGAGGAAGTCGCAATTAATGCAAAAACAGCTAATTGGAAAGCAATAGTCATATTTCTAATCCTCCAAGCTACCATCAAATAAAGTTGACTACATATTTGATCCCTCACTTAACCAAAATTGTAAAAAAATACAAGAAGTAGGAGGGGTTTAATCATGAATCCATTGATTCTTCTCTTTAATTAAAACTTATTTTTACTTACCGCTTTTTTTTTATTTGGATATGGGGGTGAGGAGAGGGGGTTTAGTCTTTATTTCACAAATTTCACAAGCGGGTATAGCGGATCATGTATCCGTGTATACAGTATACAGAGATATGTCGAAAAGGGACTTGAATCTGAGATCTTTCTATAGGTTAGTAGAGCTTTTTATATGGCTATGTTCTATTTGTAGGAGTAAAATAGGGATTAGGTTGTGGAGAGATGGCTGAGTGGTTGATAGCTCCGGTCTTGAAAACCGGTATAGTTCTAGGAACTATCGAGGGTTCGAATCCCTCTCTCTCCTTTTGCTTATTGAATATGTTTGTTTCTTTAATTTTTTTTTCTTTATTCTGTCCCTTATCTTTCTTTCATAAAAAGGAATGAATGGCTCGGCTAGATGGAATAACCGAGCCAGAACAGAAAAAAAAGAAAACATTAGAACAGGTATAAATAAGAAAATCTTAGTTAAGAGGGTTCATGTAAAGAACAGGTTCCAAATCACGATCGATTCCCTTTTCAAAACCTGCTGCAGCAGCTCGGGCTCTTCCTGCATGCCACAAATGGCCCACAAAAAAGAAGAATCCTAGAACAAAATGAGAAGTCGATAACCAACTTCTAGGAGAGACATAATTAACTGCATTGATCTCGGTAGCTACGCCACCCACAGAATTTAAAGAGCCTAAAGGCGCGTGGGTCATATATTCTGCTGAACGTCGTTCTTGCCAAGGTTGTATGTCTTTTTTCAACCTACTCAAGTCCAAACCGTTGGGGCCCCTTAGAGGTTCTAACCATGGAGCGCGAAGGTCCCAAAAACGCATAGTTTCCCCTCCAAAGATAACCTCCCCAGTTGGCGAACGCATTAGATATTTACCTAAACCTGTGGGTCCTTGAGCGGATCCGACATTAGCTCCAAGACGCTGGTCTCTAACTAGAAAAGTAAATGCTTGAGCTTGAGAAGCTTCTGGCCCGGTGGGTCCATAAAACTCACTCGGATAAGCCGTATTATTGAACCATACAAAACAACAAGCGATAAAACCAAAGAGAGATAAAGCAGCTAAACTATAAGACAAGTAAGCTTCCCCAGACCATACAAACGCACGGCGAGCCCATGCGAAGGGTTTGGTTAAGATATGCCAAATTCCGCCAAATACACAAATGAAGCCCAACCATATATGCCCACCAATTATATCTTCTAAATCATCCACACTAACAATCCACCCTTCTCCCCCAAAAGGGGATTTTAGTAAATAACCAAATATAACACTGGGGCTAAGGGTCAAATTGGTAATTTTTCTTACATCTCCCCCCCCAGGGGCCCAGGTATCATATACACCGCCAAAATAAAGAGCCTTGAGTACTAGAAGAAAAGCACCTAGACCTAACAAAATTAGGTGAATACCCAAAATTGTAGTCATTTTATTTCTATCTTTCCATACATAACCAAAAAATGGAAAAGATTCTTCAAGAGTCTCGGGTCCCAGAAGCGCGTGATAAATGCCACCGAAACCTAAGACTGCGGAGGAAATTAGGTGAAGTACTCCAGATACAAAGTACGGAAAAGTATCTAGAACTTCTCCCCCTGGCCCTACTCCCCAACCTAGAGTAGCTAAGTGTGGAAGTAAAATTAACCCTTGTTCATACATGGGCTTTTCTGGTACGAAATGAGCCACCTCAAATAGGTTCATTGCTCCGGCCCAGAATACGATTAATCCGGCATGGGCTACGTGAGCTCCAAGTAGCTTACCGGACAAATTGATAAGTCTGGCATTCCCAGCCCACCAAGCAAAGCCAGTGGTTTCTTGGTCACGACCAGCTAAAACGAAAGTTCCATTAAAGAGCGTTTCCACGTGGTAGAACCTCCTCAGGGAATATAAGATTTTCATGAGGCTGATCCTGAGCTGCCATCCAAGCACGAATACCCTCGTTTAAAAGAATATTTTTGGTGTAGAAAGTCTCAAATTCAGGATCTTCCGCTGCACGGATTTCCTGGGAAACAAAGTCATAGGCACGTAAGTTCAGAGCCAGGCCAACTACGCCAATAGCACTCATCCATAAACCGGTGACGGGTACAAATAGCATAAAGAAATGTAACCAACGTTTATTGGAAAAAGCAACACCAAAGATTTGGGACCAAAAGCGGTTAGCAGTAACCATTGAATAAGTTTCTTCAGCTTGAGTTGGGTTAAAAGCGCGGAAGGTATTTGCACCATCACCGTCCTCAAATAAAGTGTTTTCTACAGTCGCTCCATGAATAGCGCATAGCAGAGCCGCACCTAATACTCCGGCAACTCCCATCATATGAAATGGGTTCAACGTCCAATTATGAAATCCTTGGAAGAAAAGGATGAATCGAAATATCGCTGCTACCCCAAAACTCGGCGCAAAGAACCAACCAGATTGCCCCAGTGGATAAATAAGGAATACAGAAACAAAAACAGCGATTGGACCAGAGAATGAGATTGCATTATAAGGCCGCAATTGAACAGACCGAGCAAGTTCAAATTGGCGTAACATGAAACCTATTAGTGCAAAAGCCCCGTGGAGAGCTACAAAAGTCCATAGACCGCCTAATTGACACCAACGAGTAAAATCTCCTTGTGCTTCCGGACCCCATAGTAACAACAAAGAGTGTGCTAAACTATTGGCAGGGGTAGAAACTGCTGCGGTTAAGAAATTACAACCTTCCAAATAGGAACTAGCCAATCCATGGGTATACCAAGAAGTTACAAAAGTTGTCCCTGTAAACCAACCCCCTAAAGCGAAATAAGCGCAAGGAAAGAGCAATAGGCCGGACCATCCTACAAAAACGAAGCGGTCCCTTCGTAACCAGTCATCCATAGTATCAAATAGATCATTTTCTTCTTTAGGAACTCTACCAAGGGCTATAGTCATAGTGATCCTCCTATTCAATTACTTCAACCATTTCCGAGCACCTCATGTCACTTCCAAGGCATATGATAGTTTTCTTATCTGTGGACGATTTGTTTCTCGTTCAATGCCCTTTTTCAATGGTCTCGAAGATAGAAATTTTTTATTTTTATCTAGGGAGTCACAACCGAGGTCGTGGTAAATCCATGAATTTGATTCGGTTTGTTTTTCTTATACTATAGAAATCAACATTTCAATTCAGCATTATTCCATGACTCCTACTTTAAAAGCCTATCTTTTAAGGGAAAAATGAAAATAAAAGTAACCCCTCTATTCTCGTTTCCTCTCTATTTCATGGGTGGAAGAACAAAAAAAGAGGATTCTTAAAAAAAAATGGATTTTCGAAATCTATTTTTATGTGTAGCGGAAAGGAGTTGCGGTTTCTTCTTATTCCTATAGAACATCTAGTAACAAGAATATGAAATCGTAAATAACAAAAAATTCTTGTCTTGCGCGGTCTAAGTCTAAGGAAATACAAAAAATTCGCTTATACAATTTCATCTACATCGAATTTATATATCAGAATAGCGGATAGAGGCAGCATTCAAGGAGTCAGATCTACTTACTTTATGGTTCTTTCCAATTTTATGTTGGGTTTGATAAGAACCCTTTTTGCTTTCTTGATAAATAATCAACAAAAAAAAGCGTTTTTTCTTTTTTATATAACCTGCTTGTTTTATTATAACAAGTCCTATCGGGAAATGCCCACTAAAGAGAAAATCTATCTCATTCTCTCTCGGCCAATATCAATTTTTAGAAAGAAAAAACAACAATTTTCTTCTTTTTTTATTAACATTAAGAAAAAAGAATATAACTAAAATGGAATTGGCAATATAATTTTTATATACTTTTGAAAGAAAAAAAAAGGTTTTTTGCAATCATTATTTCTTGTCTCTATCATATCACGGAAACCTTTGGATTTGGAACGAGGAGAGATGGCTGAGTGGACTAAAGCGGCGGATTGCTAATCCGTTGTACAATTTTTTTGTACCGAGGGTTCGAATCCCTCTCTTTCCGCTCCCTCGGATCATTTGGGACTTTCGAATTGGAAGGAATTCTGACCCCCGGATTTTCTCATAGATAAATGTAAGAAACAAATCCAATTTGTAAGAAAAAATGCAAAAAAAATGGAATTTTTACTCCTCGCGCCCAGGATTCCGTCCTGGGTCATTGGATAAGAATCCAAAGATAAAGAGGGAAACAAAGAATATCACTACTGTATAAACAAAAAGTTTGAGAGTAAGCATTACATAATCTCCAAGATTTTTTTTTAAGGAATAGATTACCTGTTTTTCCTTACCACACGGATCCACTAGGATGGATTTTTTTTATTTTGATACCTAAAAATGCAAAAAAGAATTCTTGAAAAAAAAAATTGCAAGAATTCATTTATAATAAGCACTCTTATCAATATCAAAATAGAGTTAGGTATTGTGTAGGTACCTGCTCAACGTAAGTGCAGAAGGGTAGAAAGGCTGATCCAAATTTATTGCTGCAGCTATCTATTCAATGTAGAAGAATTTTCATTTTAGAATCGAAGGTTCATAATATAAAAATAGAAAAGTTCTCTGCTTTTACCCATTTTTTTTATAATAATAATTTTTTGTAATTAATACATAATTTAATTTAGCAGGCAGAGCAGAGTACTAAAGATTTCATCGAAAACTTACAGCAGCTTGCCAAACAAAGGCTAATAGAAAAAAGAATAGAGGTATGACAGGCATAACATCCACGATTGGGTTGAAAATAGCATAAGCTTCGGGCAATTTGGCAAAGAAAAAACTAGTAGTCGGATAAAGAACAGAATTAAAACAGATACAGGTTAAACTAAGTATATTAGGCATAACAAGCATTTCATTCTTGTAGAGTAAATAATTGGATTTTGATTGAGTTATTTTTCTAAGGGAAATAAGGAAAAGGCAGATTCTAAATCTTTTTTCTTCGGACTTTCCCAAACACAAAATACCTCCTTGTATTTGCACTCTCAAATGAGAGTGGAATAAATTCGACTTTCATATAATATCTTAATAGAATTCCATGTAATGATCAATGCATTTTTTTGATTCTATATTACCCGCATGTCTAGAATACTAGCAAGAGAATATCCCTCATTTTTTATGTAATTGAAATGGGATTGACGAATAACAAATAAACATAATACTGTTTATTAGTGTCGCATAAAACCCGAAATGGGGCGTGGCCAAGTGGTAAGGCAGCGGGTTTTGGTCCCGTTACTCGGAGGTTCGAATCCTTCCGTCCCAGATTGTTTCGGATAGTACAGTACTCTACACGAGACAAAATTTTATTAAAGAGAATAATGATATCTTATGAACTCTTAGATTAGATGCATTTCTAAGCATTCATTTTCTTTCTCAGAAAACATAATAAAGTCTTAAGTCCAATCAAATTGAATATCTTTATTTTATGAAAAAATTGTGTCTATCAGGCACATTCAGGATATGCCTACGCTATTTACTTAGTCATATTTTTTTCTTACTTTTTTTTTGTATTCGGGTCGAAGAAGTATGGAAGTACGAGAATTCTATAACTACCAAAAACTTTCAATCTTTTCATTGGAATACTTTTTTAGTTAATAGTTAATTTTTTTTGTTACGTAAAAAATATATTGCTAATCTAATTCTAATATAGTAATAAAATTAATTAGTAATTAATTTTATTAAACTTTTTTGGAGGTTGATAGTTTATTTATTGGGGAAGAGTTGATCCTTCTCTTCTACACTTTAAAATTGATGATCTCGAGCCATCCGTTGAGAATGGAAATTTCATAATAAATAAGTCTTAAACAAACCTGTTTAGTCCTCTTTTTCGAACTATGTTTCATTCTCATTCATATGATAGAATATGGGTTTAAATAAATAGGCTTTTTGTGGGGGCTTCCCCGATAAATACTTAACTTTCTTTTATCCATATTGCTCCATAGATAGCAAGTTTGGATTAGTATACACAAAACTAAACCAATGACTATTCATGATTCCATCCATATTGGATCAATTCTCTATACCACTTTGCAATGAAAAGAGGAATGTTTGTTATGGTAAAACTTCGTTTAAAACGATGTGGTAGAAAGCAACGTGCGACTTGAAGGACATGATCGATTGTGGATTTTGCTATCCACCATTTTCCATAGTAATGAAAATGCTCTTGGCTCGACATAGTCTGTTCTATTCGTCCCGAACCTAATTTGCGCTGGGTTGTTTATTTTTAAGTAAATAGTACACAATGGAGCTCGAGAGGATAGAATTGATTTTTTATCAAGGGAAAGGATCTAGGGTTAGTGAAAACTAATAAATTAGGCCAACTTTGTCAGTCTATCCTTAATATAGAAATCGAAAGGTTAAAATAAGAAAAAAGCCCCATTTTGGAAGATAGGGAAAACTCTTTCAATTAAAAGTATATCAGAATAAATCCTCCTTATTTGATTTCTATAGAAGAGGGAGATGCTTTATCGAAGGAAATAAGAAAAAAGGGTATGTTGCTACTCTTTTGAAAGAAAAAAGAATAGGAATTCCCGAAGTAATGTCTAAACCCAAGGATTTCACAAATCAAAGATAAAGGATTCCAGAACAAGTAAACACAATTTTCAATTGTCTCAACAGCAGAATTGGATCAGAATAAGGAATAAAAGTCAATTCGTTCGAAATGAGACAACGAAAAGAGTTTAGAGACGACTCAAAAATTTTCGAAGGATTTCGCCTTTGAAGTCTGTCAGTCAAAATTAGCCAACTTGAGTCATGAGTATAAATGAAATTTGTTTTTTCTGTAAGGAAATTAATGCACGTAATAGTCTTATTTCTATTATTATAGACAGAAATTCGAATCATTTTCTCGAGCCGTATGAGGAGAAAACCTCCTATACGTTTCTAGGGGGGGGGCGTTGTTTATCTACATCTATCCCAATAAGCTGTCTATCGAATCGTTGCAATTGATGTTCGATCTCGAAGAGAGGGAAGAGATCTTCGAAAAGTGGGTTTTTATGATCCGATAAAAAATCAAACTTGTTTAAATGTTCCAGCTATTCTCTATTTCCTTGAAAAGGGTGCTCAACCGACAAGAACTGTTTATGATATTTTAAGGAAGGCAGAATTATTTAAAGAAAAAGAAAGAATTTTGAGTGAATTGAAGAACTAAATAAATAAAAAAGTAGGAGAAGATCACCAGTATTCCTCGTTCTCTAATTATTTAGACACAATTTACCTCTTTCTTAGTCCTATTTGGATTTATGTCGTGCCAATCCAACATAAGCCCCTATTTTATTTACTTTTTCTATCTAATTTGTTTTCTTATCATTCTATTTCCATTGACAAAGGTCTATTGAACAAATAGAATTTGTAGATAGATGGGTCTCTTTAATCCTCACTCCATATTCGATTTTTCTGCCTACACTTCGCTCAAATGATAAGGGTGTCTCTGTCTCTCTTGCATGTGCATGTATTTTCATACAATATTTTTATTTCTTTAAACTAAAAATCGCTAAAAGAAGCAGCATTTTGCCATCGTGATTGGAGTCGCTCTAATCTTAGTGGAATTTAACTAGACCTGTTCATTTTGCCATTTGAGTGTTTTTCATGGTCGATAAAATCTTTCTTTTGATGTCTTGCTAGTTCAATGTTTTGACAGAAGCGCCCGGTGTAATTCCATTGATTTTTTGATTTCGATCGTATCTAAGATCTTTTTTTATCTGGGTTGCTAACTCAATGGTAGAGTACTCGGCTTTTAAGTGCGACTATGATCTTTTACACATTTGGATGGAGCAACAAATTCGTCCAGACTCTTGGTAGAGTCTATAAGACCACGACTGATCCTCAAGGGTAATGAATGGAAAAAATAGCATGTCGTAATAAAATCGAATAAAAATTACGATTTTCTGGGTCTAGTGAATAAATGGATAGAGCCTGGCTCCAATTCTGGTAAAATAAAAAGCAACGAGCTTAACTTCCTAATTGGAATAATTCCCCGCTCTAATTAGACGTTAAAAATAGATTAGTGCCGGATGCGGGGAAAGGTTGGATTTTCGAGTCGACCTTTTTTTTTTTTTTTAGAAATCCTAATTATTCTTGATTATGGATTGAATGTGTAAAAGAAGCAGTATATTGATAAAGGGATTCCATTCCAAAGTCAAAAGAGCGATTGGCCTGCAAAAATAAAAAATTGATTCTGTTCTCTTTTGTAATTTAGAACAAACATAAACTAATTGTGTAGAAAAGGAGCGGAAAAAGATCTGTGGATTAGACTCCCTTTCTTTCCAGGGTTTGTATTAAAAAATCCAACACCCTGTTCTGACCATATTGCACTATGTATCATCATTTGATAAACCGAGAAATGCTTCTTGTCTCTGATTCAAGTAGAAATACAAATGGAAAAATTCGAAGGGTATTCAGAAAAACATAAATCTTGTCAACAATACTTTGTCTACCCACTTCTCTTTCAGGAGTATATTTATGCATTTGCCCACGATTATGGATTAAATGATTCCGAACCTGTGGAAATTATTAGTTGTAATAACAAGAAATTTAGTTCACTACTTGTGAAACGTTTAATTACTCGAATGTATCAGCAGAATTTTTGGATTAACTCGATTAATCATCCTAACCAAGATCGATTGTTGGATTACAAAATTGGTTTTTATTCTGAGTTTTATTCTCAGATTCTACCTGAGGGGTTTTCGATCGTTGTAGAAATCCCATTCTCGCTACGAGAATTATCTTGTCCGAAAGAAAAAGAAATACCAAAGTTTCAGAATTTACGCTCTATTCATTCAATATTTCCCTTTTTAGAAGACAAATTTTTGCATTTGGATTCTATTTCACATATAGAAATACCCTATCCTATTCATTTGGAAATCTTGGTGCAACTTCTTCAATACCGTATACAAGACGTTCCGTCTTTGCATTTATTGCGATTCTTTCTCAACTACTATTCAAATTGGAATAGTTTTATTACTTCAATGAAATCTATTTTTCTTTTTAAAAAAGAAAATAAAAGACTATTTCGATTCTTATATAATTCTTATGTATCAGAATATGAATTTTTATTGGTGTTTCTTCGTAAACAATCTTCTTGCTTACCATTA